GATACTTTTGGGAGTATAGTTTAATTATGGTAAAATATATGTTTTGCATACATAAGATTATTGGTTCGAGTCCGATTATTTCCAAATTATAAAATTTTAATGGAGAAACCTTAATGCGACTAAAATATCAATACGATTTTATAGATAAGTTAGACTCTTTAGAAACAAATTTATCTGTAAAAATCACCCCCATTTTATTAATACAAAAAACTATAAAACTTTATAGTAATTTAGAAAAATCTGTTAAAGTTACGTTAGGAAGTAAATTTTTTTTAGAAGTTTTAGCTGGACAAAAAAGCATTAATAAAAAAAATCAAGTTCAAAGGATTACAGGTTCTCTTTTTTTTAATGTAACAGTCCGTGGAAAGAAAAACTTTATACTTTTTGAAAATTTACTACATACTACATACTTTCTTCGTACATTAATGTTTAATTTAGATAGATGAAATATTACTAACTTAGATTTTTTTATGGATAATGAGTTTTTAAATAAATTGTCACTACTTCAAATTTTATCAAGTAGTAAAATTACTATTTTTTAGTCTGATAGGAGAATAGCTCAATTGGTAGAGCTTTGGTTTTCAAAACCAATGGTTGTAGGTTCAAGTCCTTCTTCTTCCTGGTTTATAATTTAGATTAATTATGTTATCACAAAACTTAATCACAAGTCCATTAGAACAATTTGAAATTGTTACTTTAGTACCCTTAACATTCTTTGGTTTAAATATTTCGGTAACAAATTCTGTTTTATTTATGATTTTTGCTTTTTTAATAGCAATTTTTTGAATCAGCTTAAGTTTTTATAAAAATAGTGTAATACCTAATAATTGGCAACTAGTTAAAGAAATGGTTTATAATGTAACCGCTAGTATAGTTCAAGATAATTTAGGTTCAAAAGGTGAATTTTATTTCCCTTTTGTTTTTACACTGCATTTATTTTTACTTTTTTGTAACTTGATAGGTATGGTACCTTACAGTTTTACAGTTACTAGTCATATTACATTTACTTTTGGTCTCGCGCTTTCAATTTTTATAGGTATTAATATTATTGGAATTCAAACTCATGGATTTAAATTTTTTGCATTATTTTTACCTAGAGGAGTCCCTTTACCTATTGTACCCTTATTGATTACTATAGAGTTCCTTTCTTACATTGTTAAAGTTTTTACACTATCTATACGATTATTCGCAAATATGACATCAGGTCATACCTTATTAAAAATCATAGCAGGTTTTGCGTGGACTATGCTTTCAGCAGGCGGTTTATTAGCAGTATTCCATATAATACCTTTAGGTCTCTTACTTGCGCTTATAGGGTTAGAGTTAGCTATAGCCGGTCTACAAGCTTATGTTTTTACGTTATTAACGTGTATCTATCTTAATGATGTTTTAGAATTTCATTAAAAAAAAATAATAAAAATGCCTCAATTAGATCGTATTATTGTATTTTCACAAATATTTTGATTATTTATTATTTTTACATTGTTTTATACAATTTTAACCCACTTTTTTTTACCTAAGTTTATTAAATCCTTAAAAATCCGCAAACAGATTCTGGATGAAAATTCTATAGAAATCTCATCGATCGCAGAAAATACTTTACAAAAACAGAATTTGTTAAAGAAAATATTGCTTAAAGATTTAGAATCAGTTAAAACTCTTCTAATACAACATTTCAGTAATTTAGTCAAAGAAAAAAGTCACGCAAATACTTCCCTAATTGACGAAAAAATAAGTTTCGTAATATTTAATACAGTAACATATTGTGATTTACAGTTATTAAATGCTATAATTGTCTATCCTAAAGTTTTAAGATATAAAAATTAATTTGTATTAAGCACTATGTATTTACTTATTTTATTATTACCACTTTTAGGTGCTCTCTTTGCAGGATTTTTTGGTCGTTTTTTAGGCCATAAAGGATCTGGTTTTATTTCATTATTGTGTGTGATCTTATCGATGCTTTTATCTTTTTTAGCTTTCTATGAAGTTGGTCTTATGGGATTAAGTTACTATATTACAATTAGTTCTTGAATCGATGTAGGTGTTTTCAAAATATCATGGAGTTTTTTATTTGATAGTTTAACAGTTACTATGTTAGTAGTTATAACTGTTATATCTAGCTTAGTACATTTATATTCGTTAGAATATATGCAATATGATCCGCACCTTCCCCGTTTTATGGCATTTTTAGAAATTTTCACCTTTTTCATGTTAATTTTAGTAACTGCAGATAATTTAGTACAGATGTTTGTTGGTTGAGAAGGTGTCGGTTTAGCTTCATATTTACTAATTAACTTTTGATTTACTAGATTAGCTGCTAATCAATCCGCAATTAAAGCTTTAGTTGTTAATAGAATTGGGGATTTCGGATTAAGCTTAGGAATTTTAACTACTTTTTACATTTTCCAATCGGTAGATTATTATACGATTTTTTCTTTAACGCCCTTATTATCAGATTCCCTTGTAAATTTTGGGGGTTATACTGTTTCTAGTATAACTTTAATAGGTATTTTTTTATTTATAGGAGCTGTAGGTAAGTCTGCTCAATTAGGTTTACATACTTGATTACCAGATGCTATGGAAGGACCTACTCCAGTTTCAGCGCTAATACATGCAGCCACAATGGTTACAGCGGGTGTTTTTTTGTTGATAAGGTTTTCTCCTTTATTAGAATTTTCATCTACTGTATTAAATATTTTAATAATTTTTGGATCTTTGACAGCGTTTTTTGCAGCCATGTCGGGTGTTTTTCAAAATGACTTAAAAAGGGTGATAGCATACTCAACATGTAGCCAACTAGGTTATATGGTATTTTCCTGTGGAATTTCATGTTATAATGTAAGTATGTTTCATTTAGCAAATCATGCTTTCTTTAAAGCTTTATTGTTTTTAAGTGCAGGATCAGTAATTCATGCTTTAGCTAATGAACAAGATATGCGTCGTATGGGTTCTTTAATTAAGTTTTTACCATTAACCTACTCATTGATGTTAATAGGATCTTTAGCACTAGCAGGTTTCCCATTTTTAACAGGATTTTATTCAAAAGACTTCATTTTGGAATTAACTCAAATTACATTAAATAACAATTTATATAATATTCAAGGTTCTTTTGCATGTTGGTTAGGGAATTTATCAGTATTTTTTACTGCATTTTACTCATTTCGTCTAATTTACTTAACGTTTATTAATTCTACGAATGTAACTAGAAACATTATTTTGAATAGTCATGAACCTTCGTTATATATGTTATTACCTTTAATTCTTTTAGGGTTTGGTAGTATCTTTGTAGGATATTTGACGAAAGATTTATTTATAGGTATAGGTACAAACTTTTGAAATTCAGCTATTTTAATTTTACCAAATCATTCGTATTTCATTGAAGCTGAATGGCTTAAGGTGACAACAAAGTGATTACCTTTTATATTAAGTAGTTTAGGAGTACTTTTAGCTACTTTAATTAATGTAACACAAACTTATGTGTATTTATATAGTAAAATTTACCGTTTTGGTTGCTTTTTAATTAACAAAAAATGGTATTGAGATGCTTTATATAATAGGTTTTTTGTATATCCTATATTAAATTTCGGCTATTTAGTTTCTTTTAAAAATTTAGATAGAGGATTTATTGAATTATTAGGACCTTATGGTTTTACTAAATTGGTACCTACCTGGGCTTATATCTTCTCGAAACTCCAAAGTGGCCAATTAAGTCATTATTTATTTTTTTTTGTATTAGGGGTTTGTTTATTTGTAGTAATTATAGTTGGAAATCTTTTATTTCATAATTTACAATTAATGTTTTTTTATTTAGTTTTAATATTTTTCATTTAAAGTAAATAAATATTGTAATTAGTAAAGAGTCTATAGCTTAAGGGTTAGAGCGTACGCGTGTGACATGTTTGTATTTTACTAATTAAATTTTAGAAAATACTCGTTTTAAATACGAATTGGTTTTTTATATAAGTGAAAATCTTATCACTTAAGACTTGAGTGCAAAGTTCAGTTTATGATTAATTATCGAAGCTAAATTGGATTCTTAAACTTATTGAGTACATACAGAAACTTATTGAAAACATCATAACTCTAAAAATTATATATTAAATATCAAGCTTAATAGCGTGCATTAAGTTTAAGTCTGATAAAATTTGGTGTAAAATAAGACTCTAAAAGTTTAAAATATAAAAAATTGAAACATGTAAAATTAGGAAAAATACTTAAGCCAATGTTTTTTTGTAAGAAAAAAATATGCTCACGTATTTTATTTAGTATAAAATTAAATACTAAGAGAAGCTGTATGATAAGAAATTATCATGTACAGTTTTAAGCAAAGATATTTTTAATTTATCGATTGTAACTTGATAAGCGTAAGGTTGATTGTTCGAATCAATCTAGACTCAAATTAATTTTTGTAATGAATTTATGTCAAATTTAGAATTTTTAAATCCTATAGTTTTAACTTCACTTACTCCGCTTGTAGGATTAGTAATACTTTTTATTATTCCTGCAACTAAAGAATCGTTATGCCGATTAATAGCATTAAATACTTCTTGTGTAACATTCTTATTTTCTTTAATTTTATGAATACAATTTGATAGCCATACATCATTGTTTCAATTCAGTGTAACGTTTGATTGATTTCCTTCCATAAATTTATATTATACCTTGGGTATTGATGGTATTTCATTATTTTTTATTTTATTAACAACTTTATTAACTATTATATGTATCTTAGTTAGTTGAAGCTCCGTAAAATTTTTAGTTAAAGAATATTTGATTTGTTTTTTACTATTAGAATTTTTTCTAATTCAAGTTTTTAGTGTATTAGACTTATTATGGTTTTATATATTTTTTGAAAGTGTCTTAATACCTATGTTCTTAATAGTAGGTATATGAGGTTCACGTGAGCGTAAGATTAGAGCAGCATACCAATTTTTTTTATATACTTTGGTAGGATCTTTACTAATGCTTATAGCATTACTTACAATATATTTTCAAGTAGGTTCAACAGATTTACAGCTAATAGGATACTATAATTTTTCAGAAATTAAGCAAATTATATTTTGATTAGCATTTTTTGCAAGTTTTGCTGTAAAAATCCCTATGATTCCTTTTCATATTTGATTACATGAAGCACATGCAGAAGCGCCAACCGCAGGATCAGTAATTTTAGCAGGAATTTTATTAAAAATGGGTGGTTATGGATTTTTACGTTTTTCTATTCCTTTGTTCCCAGAAGCGTGTATTTATTTTACTCCTTTAGTCTTTACGTTAAGTATAATAGCTATATTATATGCATCGTTAACTACTTTACGACAGGTAGATTTAAAAAAAATCATTGCTTATTCTTCGGTATCACACATGGGATTTGTAACTATAGGAATTTTTTCTTTGAACCTGCACGGAATTGAGGGTAGTATTTTATTAATGTTAAGTCATGGTTTGGTGTCTAGTGCATTATTTTTATGTGTGGGGATTCTTTACGACCGTCATAAAACTAGAATATTAAAGTATTATAGTGGATTAATGCAGGTAATGCCTATTTTTGGTGTCTTCTTTTTATTCTTCACTTTTGCAAATTTAGGTTTTCCAGGAACAAGTAGTTTTATAGGCGAGTTATTAGTATTAATAGGAGCATTTCAATTAAATAGAATTTTAACGTTTTTTGCATCTATAGGAATGGTAATGGGAGCTGCTTATTCAATTTGGTTATTTAACCGTATAAGTTTTGGAACGTTGAAAATTCAATATTTTGGGCTTTTTCAAGATGTTTCGAGGCGTGAATTTTGAATCTTATTACCTTTAACGTTCATAATTCTTTGGATGGGTGTTTATCCAATTTCTTTTTTATCGGAAATGCATTTTACTGTACTAAGTTTAATTGAACAGTTGGTTTAATAATTTATGTTTGACATTAATTGACTTTTATTACGCTTGGTTACATTTTTTATACTAGGTGGAATTTTAATAGATTTTGAGATTCTTATATTCCTAGCAGGGTTTTTATTTTTGCATATAAGTTTAGGTTTAAAAACAATACTAAATGATTATATTCATATTAATAAGATAAAAATAATTTTGTTAGTATTGGTACGTATTTCGAGTATCGAAATAAGTAGATATATTTTAGAACTTTTATTATAATATAAATAGATTTAACTGATGTATAATTTTTATTCTATACTACCTGAAACCTATATTTTATGTAATATTTGTATATTACTTATGTATGGAGTCTTTTTCAGCACCTTTTCGCTATTAGGTTATCCTTTACTGAGCAAAAATTTTAATTTATTAGTATTGCAAATTTTAATTTTCAGTTTTTTATTAGCTTTTTCACAAACCCCTTTAAATTTATTAAGTTGCAATGATTTATTAATAAATGATTTATTTACTTATTACGCGAAGTTAATTATTCATTTAGCGACAATAGGCTGGCTTTTACTATCTTTTGAATATTTGATAAAAGAAAAATTAAATTATTTTGAATTTTGAATTTTAATTTTGTTAGCTGTAATGGCAATGCTATTTATTATTCAAGCATATGATTTATTAGCTATTTATTTAACAATTGAATTTCAAAGCCTTATATTTTATATCTTGGCAAGTGTAAAGCGTACATCTGAGTTCTCTACAGAAGCAGGTTTAAAATATTTCATATTAGGTGCATTCTCATCTGCTTTTTTACTATTCGGTTCATCTATCATTTATGGATTAACAGGGTTAACCAATTTAAGTGATCTATCAAAACTTTTTTCAGGTCTTGTAGGAAATGAAATTTCATTTAACTTAATTATAGGTTTCATTTTCATTTTAGTTGCCTTTCTATTTAAATTAAGCGCAGCGCCTTTTCATGTATGATCACCTGATGTTTATGAAGGAGCACCACTTTCCGTAACAGCATTTTTTTCAATTTTACCAAAATTAGCAATTTTTGGTTTGTTATTCAGGTTTCTTTTATTTACATTTTATGATTTTATTTCCTACTGACAAAGTATTATTTTAATTGTTACATTTTTATCTATTTTAATAGGTACTTTTGGAGCTTTTGCTCAAACAAAATGGAAACGTTTTTTAGCCTATAGTTCAATTAATCATATAGGCTTTTTCTTATTAGCATTGTTATCAGGTGATTTAAATAGTATTTCTAGTGTTATCTTTTATGGAATTGTATACATAATTACAATGTTAGGAATTTTTGCGTTTGCTGTCAATGTAAAATTTTACGTATATCCTAAATCTTACCAGCTCCGTTATTTATATAGTATTAATGGATTAGCAAAAACAAATCCATTTTTAGCTTTCGCTTTAACTGTAATATTATTTTCAATGGCAGGGATACCTCCAATGGCAGGATTTTTCGCAAAGTTATTTGTTTTATTAGCAGCGGTTCAAGTTGAAGCTTTTGGTATAACTATATTTGCAGTTGTTATGAGTTGTATAGCTTGTTTTTTATTATATTCGATTAATCAAAAATATTTATTTTTGATTCTATTGTGAATTGGAAAGTTATTAAACCCTATAAATAAAACTAGTTCGTTAATTTTAGGGGTTTCCCTAATAAGTATTTTATTTTTATTCATAGATATTGAAATGATTTCTATTATTACATTATTAATGTCAATACCGTTTTTACATTAAAACTCAAAGTTGGATATGATTTTTTTAAGTATACTTTTTAAAATAATAATAATAATATTGCCGCTATTAATCGCAATAGCATACATGACTTTAGCAGAACGGAAGGTAATGGCTGCGATGCAAAGACGTAAAGGACCAAATGTTGTGGGTATATTTGGGTTATTACAGCCTTTTGCAGATGCTTTAAAATTATTTGTTAAGGAAACCATTTTACCTTCCAGTGCTAATTTGAGTATGTTTATATTAGCTCCCATATTAACATTTTTATTAGCTTTAATTGCATGATGCGTTTTACCTATAGGTGAAGGAATGGTATACTCTGATATTAATATAGGTGTACTATATTTACTAGCTATATCTTCACTAGGAGTATATGGTATTATAATTTCTGGTTGAGCTAGTAATTCAAAATACGCATTTTTAGGAGCTTTACGTTCAGCGGCTCAAATGGTGTCGTACGAAGTCTCTATAGGACTAATTTTAATTAATGTATTGTTATGTGCAGGTTCATTAAACTTTACGGAAATTGTATTAGCACAACAAAAAATTTGATATGCTGTACCCCTATTCCCCGCCTTCGTTATGTTTTATATTTCTATACTTGCAGAAACTAATAGAGCACCATTCGATTTACCAGAAGCGGAAGCAGAACTTGTTGCAGGTTATAATGTAGAATATTCTGCTATGGGGTTTGCTCTTTTCTTTTTAGGTGAATATGCTAATATGATATTGATGTGTGGTTTAACAACCATTTTATTTTTAGGGGGTTGATTGCCTATATCAAATTTAGTAATTTTTTATTGAATCCCTAGTACAATTTGATTTGGGGTAAAAACATCTATACTGCTTTTTGGTTTTATTTGGGTTAGATCCGCATTTCCAAGATATCGTTATGATCAATTAATGAGATTAGGTTGAAAAATATTTTTACCTTTATCATTAGGTTGAGTACTGTTAATAGCAGGAATTTTGTTAAGTTTTAATTGATTACCTTAAATTCACAATGAAATTAATTTTTACAGAATATTCAATAATTTTAATATTTTTAATAATTTCTTTTATATTATCAGTAGCAATATTCAGTTTGTCTTATTTGTTAATTCCACAAAAAGCTGATCAAGAAAAAGTTAGTGCTTATGAATGTGGATTTAACCCATTTGATGATGCTCGTGCAACATTTGATGTTAGATTTTATTTAGTTGCTATACTTTTTTTGATTTTTGATTTGGAAATTAGTTTTCTTTTTCCGTGATCTTTAGTTCTTGGAAATATTCCTCTATTTGGTTTTTGAAGTATGATAATTTTTTTATTAATTCTAACAATAGGCTTCATTTATGAGTGATATAAAGGAGCTTTAGAATGAGAATAATCTTTAACTATTTTTAACTTAAAAAGTAAAGAATTAAATACATGATCCCTTTTCGAATTCAAAAGTATCTTTATCTTAACTAAAACTACTATTTTTATGGGATTATTAGGGCGGTTAAAAATAATTTATTAAAAATTACAATATGATAAAAAAACAACTTAAAATCTGTTATATTAGTTATAATATTTACATCCAATAATATATTATATACTTTAACAAATACTGAAGGAAAAGTCCTTTTTTGAACGTCTGCTGGATTGAAACGAACAAAAGGTACGAAAAAGATAACATTAACTACAATTGTATCTTCTATAAAGATAATTTTGGCATATCTTAACAATTTAAAAATTCAATATATTCACTTAAAACTCAAAGGATTTGATAAAAACAAAAAAGTAGTTTTAAAATATCTAAAACAATCCACTTTAAATATTTTATCAATTACAAATAATTCAATGTTACCGCATAACGGATGTAAAAAATCAAAATTACGACGCATTTAATTGACGGAATAGTTCAATTGGTTAGAACGTTGGAATCATAATCCAAAAGTTATAGGTTCAAGTCCTATTTCCGTTAGTCGGCTAGATAGCAAAGTGGTTATGCAAAAGATTGCAAATCTTTTTAACATCGGTTCGAATCCGGTTCTAGCTTTGACGAGAGGCTTATTATGAAAAATAAAAAAACATGAATGTAACTTTACAAAGTGCTAAAATGATTGGTGCAGGTTTAGCTACTATTGGATTAACTGGTGTAGGTGCTGGTGTAGGTATCGTATTTGGTTCATTAGTAATGGCTTATGCACGAAATCCTTCTTTAAAACAACAATTATTTGGTTATACTATTTTAGGATTTGCATTGACTGAAGCAGTAGCATTATTTGCTTTAATGATGGCTTTTTTAATCTTATTTACTTAATTTAATTTAATAGATTAGGGTATGGCGTAAATGGAAACGTATTTGCTTTGGGAGCAAAAGATTATAGGTTCAAATCCTATTACCCTAATAAATGGGATGAATGGCTGAGTGGTTTAAAGCATCAATTTTGAAAATTGACATAAGATTAAAACTTATCGTGGGTTCGAATCCTACTTCGTCCAATTAAAATCAGAAAAATTTAATAATGTCTAGATAGCTCAGAGGTTAGAGCATAGGGTTGAAAACCCTTGAGTCATGGGTTCAAATCCCATTCTGGACATGCTTTTAACATTAGTATATATTTGTTATTAATTAAATATTTATGTATAATCGTCCTTTATCACCACACCTTACAATTTACAAACCTCAGGTATCATCATTATTTTCGATTTGGCATAGAATTTCGGGTATTTTTTTAACATTTTTAATTGTTTTTTATTTAATTAGTTCACAGTTATTTTTACATATTACATACAGTAAAGATGTATTAAATAGCTTAATTATACAGTTAGAATATTCTTTCTTTTTACAATTTATTTATATATTAAACACATCCATATTTTTCTATCACGCTATAAATGGAGTTAAACATATTATTTGGGATTTAGGTTTTTTTCCAACTCCAAAGTTTTGATTTTTTTTATTTTTTAATTGTTTTCTCCTTATTATAATTATTAATGTTTTTGCAGCAATATACAAATAAACTAAATTTATTTAATTCAAATAAGACTACACAAAAATATCTACGGATTTATAGATGAAATCCTTCTTTATATAATAAACCGTGGTTTAATATTTATCCAATCTCTTTAAATAACTGCGGTCCTATGGTATTAGATGCCTTAATTCAAATAAAAGATACACAGGATTCTACTTTAACCTTTCGACGTTCATGCCGGGAAGGTATATGTGGAAGTTGTTCTATGAATATTAATGGAATAAATACTTTAGCCTGTTTAAAATCCTTAAACACGAAAGAAATGTTTATAACAATTTATCCTTTACCTCATATGTATGTTATTAAAGATTTGATACCTGATTTAACGCATTTTTATGCACAGTATAAAATGATAAAGCCTTGATTAATTAACCTAAAAAATATTCCAGTAAAAGAATACTTACAATCTACAAGTGATAGGCATGAATTGAATGGACTTTATGAATGTATTCTCTGTGCGTGTTGTTCTGCAAGTTGTCCAAGTTATTGGTGGAACCACGATAAATATTTAGGACCTGCTATTTTGCTTCAAGCATATCGTTGAATAGTTGATTCTAGAGACGCTTTTACAAATAATAGATTAAATTTTCTTAATCATAAAATGCGTTTATTTAGATGTCATACAATTATGAATTGTAGTAAAACATGTCCTAAATCATTAAATCCTGGAAAAGCAATTGCACTTATTAAATATAAAATTTCTAAAGGCGAAAATAACTCAATTGGTAGAGTATAATCTTGCCAAGATTATGGTTGAGGGTTCGAATCCCTTTTTTCGCTGATCTTTTTTACTTACCAAGTCAAATGTACACTGATCTTTTTTTATATCTTTTATTTTCTAGTTTTGCCATATTAGCTTCTTTGATGGTCATAAGTTTATCAAATGCTGTACATTCAGTCCTTTTTTTAATTTTGGTATTTTGTAACGTGGCAGGTTTACTTTTACTACTGGGTGCCGAATTTTTATCTTTCATGCTTTTAATAGTTTACGTTGGTGCAATTGCAGTATTATTTTTATTTGTTGTAATGATGTTAAATGTTAAAAAAACCTCTACCAATTTAGGTTTTTTTGCAATAGGACCTATTGGTTTAATTACTTTTTTTATATTAATTAATCAACTTTTAGGAATATTTAATGATTTTGATACTTTTGGATTAAAGCAAAAAGATCTTATTTGAATTTCTTGAATTACAGAACATAATAATTTAACAAATATACAAGCAGTTGGAAAGGTTCTATACACGAAATATAGTTTCTTATTTATTTTATCAGGATTAATTTTATTAGTTGCTATGTTAGGGGCAATAGTTCTAACTATGCACCAACGTACAGATGTAAAAAAACAAAAAATAGAACTTCAATTAAATCGTAATTTTGGTGGATCTATTAAATTTATTAATTTACGTAAATAATTTTTTAACGGATATGATGAAATTGGTAGCCATGTTAGATTTAGATTCTAATGATAATAATCGTGAGGGTTCGAGTCCCTCTATCCGTATTTTATGTAAGTACTTATTGTTTCAGCACTAATCTCCACCAATAAGATGCCATAATTGTTTTTGAGGCTATTATAAAACAGAAGATATCTATAAGTTATTAAAAAATTATCTAAGCCTGTGTACACCCTAAATTTGAAATTTCGACATCTAAGGCCCAAATAACGCGGATTTTTAGGTTTTATACCCTCTGTATTAACCTGACCCTAAGATTGAATACTTCTAATAATTATGGTCTAAAAGCCACCTTCTCTTTGTCATTGATTTAGATGATTGTTTTGCAATTAATTGTGGATCTATTTGCAGATGCATACATTGAAATAAGTCCAATTCTAAAAATAGATCTCCCATTTTTTAATGAATTCCGAATCTTTTTGTAAAGGATCTGTTGAAATATATTTTGGAAAAGATTTACGTTATATAACTTTGGCTGGTAATTTGTTTTCTAAAGCAACAGTAAATGACGTAAAATATGTATCAACTTTTCCAGGTATAAAATATTTGTTAAATTATTTTACTGAGCAGAATGAAAAAAAATAAATCTATCTCGTTGTTACCTGTACCTACAAAAATCAATCATTGAAAAATCTAGATTTACTCATGTGGATAAAGTAAAATTATTACGTATGTTTGGTTTTTTAGGAGTTGATCCTAATCTTATTGATTTTAGGTTTAATCGTAACAAGTATTTAAAAACATGTATAACAGCTTTAGACCGACAATTAGAAGTAATTAAAGCTTTAGCACAAACTACTTTTGAGAGAGGAAATTTTAAATTTAAATCAAAAATTTTCGAAGTTTTAATTTTAGTATATTTTAATAATAACAAACTCAAGCATATAGATTTGGGTTTGTTATTTATCAACAACCAAAAATATGAAATCTNCAATCACTATAAAGCCTTATATTAGTTATATAGCAAAAAATTGATTATTACAAATCCCACAAAATTCATTAACACCTCTAAAAATAATTGAAAAAATACAAAAACAAGAAGAAATTAACCAACTAAATTTTTTAAAAGGTGCCATAATTGTTACTGAAGAGTTTCATTTTCTTTGTTTTTTGGAATTTAGAAGATATCCATAAGTTATTAAAACAATTATTTAAGCCTGCAAAACTGGAAGAATAGAGCTTTTTATTAGTTCAGTGGATTAATTAGATATAAAATTTAATTAATTATAGTTTAATATTTATAAAAGGGGGTTAAATCCTTTGGGCTTTTACCCCCCCTTTGGGGCGTATGTACACCCTTTTTGTAATTTCGACGTCTAAGGCCCAAATAACGCTGTTTTTAGGGGTTTCTCCTCCTTATGTATGTTATACTGTTTAATTAAACTCTCTTATGTATTACTATTATATAAATAACCCTCTCCTCTGTATTAACTAACAAGTAATCCAAAAATTAAACAATGATGTAAACATTAAATGATAAAAAAAAAGATTATCAATTTCCCTTTGTTTTTAGGATCTTGCAATCAATTTTGTTTATGGAAATATAAAAAAATAGATAAAAGATTAACTAAAAAACCCTATTGTATAAATCTACAAACTAATTCTGGAGTTCCTTTACTTAAAAACTCTAAAAATTGAATATCCATGGAAAATTTAAATACTTTTTTATTGCAAAACCCAAAAATTTCTAATAATTATGGTCTAAAAGCCACCTTCTTTTTGTCATTGATTTAGATGACTGTTTTGCAATTTCTAAATCTTTAGTTCTTTAATATATGAAGTACAAAAATTTGTAGTTGTATAAATTGAAATAAGTCCAAGTGGTAAAGGTTTATTAGAAATATTTAATGGGATACATAGTTATAAAGAGTTTGTAATAAAAGTTTATAAATAGTGGGGCGAAAGATGGGATTTGAACCCATAACCTTTAGATCCACAATCTATTGCTCAACCTAGTCGAGCTCCTTCCGCCTAAGAATTTTATCTTATATTTAATATAATTTTATAGGGTTTATTATGGTACTTTTTTAATTATGGATATGTTTAGCTAAACATATCCATAATTAAAAAAGTTATTAAAATTCTAATAAAAATTTCTCAATTTTTCCTAATAACTGTAATATAATTAAAAAATAATAAAAATAATAAATACTTGCTATTTGACCAATTAAAACAAAAGGCTCCTCTACAGGCATTCCACCTATTCATCCTAAAATTAAACAACAACTTATCATAGTTCAATATAAAAAACGATAAATGGGTCTAAATCGAGAACTTCGTATTTCTGTTCCATGAATTCAGGGTAATAAAGCCAATACCAAAATTGCAGAAATCATGGCTACAACTCCTCCTAATTTATGAGGTATACTTCTCAAAATTGCATAAAATGGTAAAAAATATCATTCGGGAACTATATGCGCAGGGGTAACCATAGGATTAGCTTCTATGTAATTATCTGGATGACCCAACATATTCGGAGAAAAAGAAAGAAAGAAAGAAAAAATAATAATAAATATTAATAACCCTAAAAGATCTTTATAAATAAAATAGGGAAACATACTTATTTTATCAACATTAGAATCTATACCTAAAGGATTTCCAGATCCATCTTGATGTAATACAGCTAAATGAATTAAAGAAGCTGCTGCAATAATAAATGGTAACAAATAATGTAAACTAAAAAAACGATTTAAAGTAGCATTATCTACTGAAAAGCCACCTCAAAGCCACGTTACAATAGAATCTCCTATTAAAGGTACTGCAGAAACTAAATTAGTAATAACAGTAGCACCTCATAAACTCATTTGTCCTCAAGGTAAAACATAACCTATAAAAGCCGTTATAATCATTAATAAAAAAATAATGACTCCTATAACTCAAACCCATTGTCTGGGTTTAGTATAAGAACTAAAATATAGACCTCTAAAAATATGAATATAGACTACAATAAAAAACATTGATGCACCATTTGAATGTATATATCGCAATAATCAGCCATAATTTACATCCCTCATTATATGTTCAACACTAGCGAAAGCCAAATCAACATGTGGTGTATAATGCATAGCTAAAAAAATCCCTGTTAAAATTTGTATAATTAAACATATAGATGCTAGAAATCCAAAATTTCAGGCATAATGTATATTTATTGGCGTAGGATAATCTATTAAATGATTATTTACTATGGAAATAATTGGACGTTTAAGCAAACGCATTTTTTATTTAAAGTTTAAGCAAATCTTTTAAAACATTTAAGTACTCGCTACTGGATTTGAACCAGTAACTCTTAACTAGAGAATGGATTTTAAATCCATCGTGTTTACCTAATTTCACCAAGCGAGCTTAAATTTAAAAAATTATATACTGGTGTAAAAGGACTCGAACCTTTAAATGATAGCATCAAAAGCTAATGCCTTACCAATTTGGCGATACACCATTATAAAGCGGGTAACGGGACTCGAACCCGTAAAGCTTAGTGTGGAAAACTAATGAAGTTACCATTTATCTATACCCGCTTATAGCATTTTTATATAATCTCTATATACTCTCTAAGTATAATTTTATAATTACATTCAAAATTAGGTAATATTATTTTAGTTGAATAAAAATGTTTCAAAGTAGTTATTTTTTCCATTTTTTGCATCAATAATAAAATAATAATTTTTCCTGTTTGTTGTTCTAACCTTTGAGTAAATAAAAGTTTTTTAAAATATATTCTTTGTACATTCTGAGAATGTATTAAAGGCAATCGCTCTGTTATTCTTAAATTAAAATTTTTAAAATAAGATTCTAATAAACTAAAATTTGTTGACAATTTTTGAAAAATATTTTGTCATTGTAAATCTGAATTTAGTGAAGTTAAGATTACATTAAACGAATTTTTAAAATCATTTTCAATTTGATTTTTTTGATCAAAAAAATCTTTACTAAACGAATCTTTAAGCTTATTAAAGCCAAGTCAACAAAATGTTGTAAAGCATAAAAGAATTAAAGTTTCTTCATTCAATAATATAATATTTTTTTGAAATAAAAATAAGAAGTAGTAAAATTATGATACTAATATTTAACATTTTTAAGCACCTCCTCATCAATAAATAGACACAAATAAAAATAACCAAACAACATCGACAAAATGTCAATATCATGCAGCGGATTCAAAGCCAAAATGATGCTCTTGTGTCAATTGATATTGTAATAAACGTAATAAACAAACAAATAATGAAATTGTACCTATTAAAACATGAAATCCGTGAAAACCTGTAGCCATATAAAATGTCGATCCATAAATCCCATCTGATAATCTAAAATCTGCCATATGATATTCGTAAGCTTGTAACGATGTAAAAATAGTTGCTAATACTATTGTTAAAACTAAACTTCAAATTGCTTGATTTCTAAAATTGGCTACTATAGCATGATGGCACCATGTAACTGTACACCCTGAGAGTAATAATATTAAAGTATTTAAAAATGGTATTTCTCACGGATTTAACACGTTTATTCCTTTAGGGGGCCAAGTTAAGCCAATTTCAACTGTAGGAGCTAAACTACTGTGAAAAAAAGCTCAAAAGAAAGCAAAAAAAAATAGAACTTCAGATATTATAAAAAGAATTACCCCGTAGCGTAATCCTCGTTGAACGATTCCTGTATGATGACCTTCAAAGGTGGACTCTCTAACCACATCTCTTCATCATACAAACATCGTTGTAAGTAACATACAAAAACCGCTCAAAAAAACTATACTTCCATTAATATATGCATGCATATACATTACTCCGCCTACGGCACATGAAAGGGCTGAAAGTGATGCTACAAAAGGTCATGGACTTGGATCAACTAAATGAAAAGGATGTCTTTGCATAGACTTCGATATTTGAGATAAATGGATCATATTTTAATCTTTTTTAATGATTTTTTTAAAAAACTGATTTACTATTCTATTAGTTTTCTTGTTTTTGTAAAATTTGTGAAAATAAAACGAAAAAAATCAAAATTAATACAATTAATTGTGATAATGAAAAACGCATTTTACTTTATTCACTCAATTTATTTGAAATTCAAGTAATATAATTAGGTAATTTTACTGCTTCTATAACAATGGGCATAAATCCATGATTAATTCCACAAATTTCACTACATTGACCATAATAAACCCCCTCTCTTTTAACAAATATCGATGTTTGGTTCAAACGTCCTGGAATTGCATCACACTTTATACCTAGCGAAGGTATTGCTCAACTGTGTAAAACATCTGCAGCTGAAACAATAATACGAATATGAGTATTTACAGGAATTACCATACGATTATCTACTTCAAGCAATCTTAATTGCCCCAAATCTAAATCTTCTTCAGGAATCATATAGCTATCGTACATAACAGATTCACCATCTTCATTTAAATAATCTGAATATTCATAACTTCAATATCATTGATGACCCAATGTTTTTATAGTTATTGCTGGTGAGATTATTTCATCCATAGCATATAAAAGTGAAAAAGAAGGTATTGCTATTATCAATAAAATACATGCAGGGGTAACAGTTCAAATAATTTCAATTAATGTTCCATGAGTTAATGTAGAAGGTATAATATTTTGAGATTTTTCAAAGTGTCATAATGTACGGCTTAACATTCAAGAAACAAAAATGAAAATAACACAAATAAAATACATCAAATCGTGATGTAAATTTATAATACCCTCCATAATTGGTGTAGCTGGATCTTGAAAACCCAGTTGCCAATTTTCAGGAGCATCATTAAAGAAAACAGAACTTAAGTAAAATGTTAAAAATGGACAAATAATTAATTTTAAGTAATTTAACATATTATTTTACTGTTTCACAAATTAAAGGCATTTCTTCAAATGTATGATATGCTGGAGGGGAAGTTACAACCCATTCTAAGGTTGAATTACCTTTAGTGATTGATTGCTCAAAATTTCAAGGTGCACTTACACAAGGATTCTTTGACGTTAAAGAAACAAAAACTAAATAAAAAAAGAATAGTGTACTGAATAAAGCCATATATGATCCATAAGAGGCTACTAAATTCCATCCAGCATAAGCATCTGGGTAATCTGGAATTCTTCTAGGCATTCCTGCTAAACCTAAAAAATGCATAGGCATAAATGTAAGATTTACTCCAATAAAAGTTGATCAGAAATGTATTTGACCAGTAAACTCTGGGTATTGTACACCTGTAATTTTACCAAACCAATAATAAAATCCAGCAAAAATTGCAAAAACGGCACCCATAGATAAAACATAATGAAAATGGGCTACAACATAATATGTATCATGTAAACTAATATCTAAACCCGAATTTGCTAAAACAATACCTGTTAATCCTCCTATTGTAAATAAAAAAATAAAACCTGTCGCAAATAACATTGGCGTTTTAAAATGTATTGAACCTTCTCACATTGTAGCTATTCAACTAAAAATTTTAATCCCTGTTGGTACAGCTATAATCATAGTTGCAGCCGTAAAATACGCTCTAGTATCAACGTCTAAACCGACAGTATACATATGATGTGCTCAAACAATAAAACCTAGCACACCAATTGAAACCATAGCATAAACCATACCAATATATCCAAATACCGGTTTTCTGGAAAATGTGGAAACAATATGACTAACCATACCAAAACCTGGAAGAATTAGAATATAAACTTCAGGATGTCCAAAAAACCAGAAAAGATGCTGATATAATACAGGATCTCCTCCTCCTGCAGGATCAAAAAAGGTAGTATTGAAATTACGATCTGTTAAAAGCATTGTAATAGCACCTGCTAAAACAGGTACAGCTAGCAATAATAAAAAAGCCGTTATAAAAATTGATCATACAAATAAAGGCATACGGTACATACTTTGTCCCGGATTACGCATATTTAGTATAGTTGAAATGAAATTAATGGCTCCTAAAATAGAAGAAGCTCCTGAAATATGTAAACTAAATATTGCCAAGTCAACGGCTCCTCCTGAATGGCTTTGAATTGAACTCAAAGGAGGATAAACTGTTCAACCTGTTCCTACACCAACTTCTACAATTGCTGAGGCTAAAAGTAAACAAAGAGAAGGTGGTAATAATCAAAACGAGATATTATTTAAACGTGGAAATGCCATATCTGGACTTCCTATCATAATAGGAACCAATCAATTACCAAATCCTCCTATCATTACAGGCATCACCATAAAAAAAATCATTAAAAAAGCATGCGCAGTTATTAAAACATTATAAATTTGATGATTTCCTAAAAGAAATTGATTACCAGGTTGAGCCAACTCCATACGAATTAACATTGACATACAACCTCCTAATACTCCTGAAAATGCACCAAAAATTAAGTATAAAGTTCCAATATCTTTATGATTTGTTGAAAATATTCAACGTGAAACTCACTGATTAAATGAAAATTGCATAGTTTATAATATGTAAATATAATTTAACTTGGTTAACCCAAATTTGAAACCGAGAGAGACGGGACTTGAACCCGCAACTTTTAGTGCGACAGACTAACACTCAACCTTTGAGTTTCTCTCCCATCACTATTACTTGCTAAAGTTTTTTGACCAACATAATTTTCAATGGGATTTTTTTTGAGATATAATGCAAAAGATTTCTCATTTGTTGCTCAGTTATGTTGTCAAATTCAAATAGAACCATACCTGGTCTAATATACGAAGCCTTTGTATAAATAGCTCCTTTACCTTTACCCATTCTAGATTCTAAATTAAATTTAGTTAATGTTAAATTCATAACGAATAAAGTTCAAAAACGAAAATTTTTTTTGTTATTAGTTAACAATTTCAGTTTTTTTAACATAGATCATCGTAAAGCATTAAATTGTTTCTCAGATAACCTACCAAAAGAAATAGATTTGATACCAAAATGGCCGTATCTTAAAATATGATTTGGTTGTTTGTACTTTAATGAATATTTATTATGCGTTTTATTTTCCTTAATCATATTCGCTATCTTAATTTATTTCGTAAAAAAGCCAAATTTGTAATCCACAGCTACCTAATTTTGTATAAAGTTCTTTACTAACAAATTCTACTCTACTCTTTAAAGACATTAATGATAAAGAACCAAAACCTTGTTGAATACTTTTTGACATTTGGTTTTTTGTATTATCAAAACGTCCTACTAAACGGATTTTGAATCCCTTTAGATTAACTAAACGTATACCTCGTGAAGAATAAACTATTTTAGTACAATTCAATTGTTTTTCTGAAAATTGGCACAATTGCCATAAAACTTTATTTGGATTTTTTTGCTGCTCTAAAAGATAACTTGCATAACTTATTAACAAATCTGGAGTAGTAATTCAATTTGTTTTTCTGAAAACCCGTAACTGAACTTTTAATGAAAACCATTCAAAAATTAATAAGGATATATTTTTTAAAATTAAAGAATATTTATTTTGATTTTTAATTATATGATCTGTAAAATATACATTTAAAAAAAGTTTATTATGATAATATCAAAACTCTTGTTCCCCAACCAAAAATTTGTTAAAATTAAAAATTTGAGCTACTACTCTTTTCAGTTGTAATTGTTTTAATAATAGCAATACGTATCAAGAAATTAATTTACCATAATTTTGTAAAGTGAAATCTCATACTTGGGTTAGACCAAGTCTAAGGCTTATAGGATTTATTTTTTTTGCCATAATTATTTTTTGGTTAAGTTAAATTAAAAATTTTTTTGAATAATTCGTGTTTATTAACTTTATTTATTACTAAAGAATTTTTTTAAACCGATCAATCTAATTATCTTTCAGACTATTCTTGAAAAATATGGAAGAATACTTAATGCAATTGATTCATTCAGCATTTATTGAAAATTAACTTAGCTACTTGACTATGCTACTGGCATAACAATCATTAAACCAGAGGTTAAAATATTCCGGTCCTCTCGTACTAGGAATACACTTCTTATTTTTCATTTCTTACAGTAGATAGGGACCGAACTGTCTCACGACGTTCTGAACCCAACTCACGTACCTTTTTCACTAGCGAACAACTAGACCCTTGAAATCTACTTCAATTTCAGGATAAGATGAGTCGACATCGAGGTATCAAACCGTGAAGTCAATATGAACTCTCAATCACGATGAATCTGTTATCCCTAGAGTTCCTTTTATCTGTTGAACGATATTAATTCCACACTTAAATATCGGGTCACTATGACTGACTTGCGTCCCAATTTGATTTATAAATCTTATTGTCAAGCAAATTTATACCCATTGTACTCTTCCATTATTTAAAAAAAAATAACTGTAATTTACCTTTCGTACACCTCCCGTTACCTTTTTAGGGAGGTACTCGTCCCCAAGTAAACTTTCTTTTTTTAAACTGTCTTTACAATATTACTTGCAAGTTTAGTAAAAAATTAAAAAAAATTGGGTGGTATTTCATTAAACATGATTTTTCATTCCCACTTATACTATACAATAAATAATTTTTTACAATTTAAAATTAAAGTAAAGGATCTAGGGTCTTTCCGTCTTACTGTAAGTAATCTACATTTTCATAGATAGTGTAATTTCGCTGAATTTATATTGGAGACAGTGAAGCAATCGTTACGTCATTCATGCAGGACGGAATTTACCCGCCAAGGAATTTCGCTACCTAAGGATTCTTATAGTTAGAACCGCCGTTTACTCAGATTTAAAATTTAGGCTTATACCTAAATTTTTTATTTTTAAGCACTGGGCAGACGTCAGACCCTATACTTTTTTTTACAAATTTGCAGAGTCCTGTGGTTTTGATAACCAGTCGTTACTTCTTATTTTATGCTACCATTTTATTGGCCCTCTTTATTGCGAACGTACAGAGTTAATTTGCCGAGTTCCTTCAATATAATTTTTTCATACACCTTAAATTTTCTCAATAAATTTACCTGTGTCGGTTTAAGTACGGTTTATTATATTATAATTTTTTCCTGAAAATAAATCAAAGATAATTTTTTGCCATTCTAACTTTTTAAAATTACTTAATTTATTTTTTTCATGTTTTAAACACATATAAAAAGTAAAATAATAATTAATTTCCTATCGAGTACAATATTTATTCACCTCTTAAGGCCCGACTAACTTAATGTATTTGAAATTACATTAAAACCCTTAAACACATGGTGGTTATGATTTTTTAACATAACTTTCGCTACTCATGTCAGCATTAGCATTTCTATTAAATTTTCTTAATTTTTTAATTAAAAAATAGTTATAGAACGTTTCACTACCATTAAATTTAATTAATTCGCTATTTCGATATAAAACTTAAAGTTTCCATAAATCTTAAATAAAAAAAAGAATAAATAATGAGCTAAAACGCTTTCTCTAATGAAAGGCTGCTTCTAAGCCTAACAAATTATAGTATTTGAACTTTTTTTGATCTTCTTCCCTTAAGTTTTAATTTAGAAATCTTAATATTCGATCTGGATTGTTTTCCTTTCGTCCATAAACCTTATCGCTTATAGACTGTCTGCTAATTTTAAAATACTGTCATTCGGAGTTAAAATAGATTCAGTAAACTTTTACATCCCTTCATCTTTTTTGTACTCTAACCCAAGTATAAAATAATTAACGTAGTACTAAAATACATTTCGTGAAAAACCGGCTATATCCAAGTTTGATTAGTCTTTCGCTCCTAGTTACAAGTCATCTCTATATTTTGCTACATATACGAGTACGGTCCTCAAAAACGGTTTAAAGTATTTTTAACCTGCTCACAACTAGATCACTTGGTTTCAGGTATAATACATATTACTTTAAATGCCTATATATTAATATTTAAGCTTGCTATATGCATTAACTTGCTGACTCATTATGCAAAAGGCACTTCGTCGTTAGAAACTTCGAAAATTTATAAACACTTAACTTAAATAGTTCTATTCGAAAATTTTTACCTTTCCCTCACGGTACTCATTTACTATAGGTCAAAAAATGTTATAAGCTTAGAAGGTGGTTCTCCTATATTCACACAAATTAAGTTCGTGTTACTTAAATGGTTTTTGTAAAAGCTTTTATTTATTACAGGACTAATACCTTCTATGATTTATAAATAAAAACTTGTAAATAAGCTTTTTTTCGTTTTCATTCACCATTACTCACGATATCTCGTTTGATTGATTTTTAATGTTACTTAGATGATTCAGTTCACATTATTTTTCAATAAATTCATTTAGAGTTTACTCTGATATGGAAATTTATAAATCACAGGCCAGTGCCTCATTATAACTTTTCGTAGCGAGACGTCCAAAATTTTTTGCCAAGGTTCTCATTAAGTGCTCGTTATAAAAATTTTTAAATCCCTTAACCAAAATTTTAACCTTTCATCAAATTCATTAGTTCTACGGTAATAACACTTCGAATACGATAATAAATTACTAAAATAGCTAATCCTATAGAAGATTCTGCAGCTGCTACTGTTAGAATCAATAAAGAGAAAACTTGTCCTGTAATATCATCTAAATGAATTGATGCAAAAATTAAATTAAAACTTACCGCTAAAAACATCATTTCTAAAGACATTAACATAACTAAGATATTTTTCTGATTTAAAAATATACCAAGTACACTGATTAAAAATAACAAAGTAGAAGTATTTGTACTATTAATATAAGTTAGCATAATATTTTTTTTAATATGGGATAGTAGAATTGTTTAAATTTTCCAGCCACAGGTTCCCCTACGGCTACCTTGTTACGACTTCACTTCAGTCCTTCTTTTATCATAAACCCTAATACAATACGGTTTTCAAATAAAACGAATTCCCGTAGCGTGACGGGCGGTGTGTACAAAACCTAAGAACTTATTCACCGTGACATTCTAATTTACGATTACTAGCAATTCCATCTTCATATTTTCGAGTTGCAGAAAATAATCTGAACGTAGTATATTTTATTAAGGTTTGCTTAAATTTACATTTTCGCTTCTCTTTGACTAAACTATTGTAGCACATGAAAGTAGCCCAATTTATTAGGGTCATGAGGACTTGACGTCATTCTTTCCTTCCTTTAATATATCTTTAACAGTTTGTATTCAAAAATACATAAGAGTTTTGTCCGTTTATTGGAATGAACCAAACGCTTCACAGCACGGACTGACGACAGCCATGCAACACCTGTAAATATTCAAAAATTGGTAAGATTTCGCGCGTATTATCGATTTAAACCACATGCTCCACTGCTTGTGTAGGTTCCCGTCAATTCCTTTGAGTTTTAATCTTGCGATCGTAGTTCCCAGGCGGAGTGTTTAATGCGTTAACTTTATCTCTGAATAGCCAAAAATCAACACTCATCGTTCAGGGCATGGACTACAGGGGTATCTAATCCCTTTTGCTACCCATGCTTTAATATCTCAGTGTCAGTTTCATCCTAGATTATCGTTTACACTATAGAGGTTCTTTTAAATATCAAAACATTTTACTGTTACATTTAAAATTCCATAATCTTCTTTTGAACTCTAGAAAATCAGTTTTTTAGCCTTTATAAAAATAAACTTTATATTTTAAACTAAAAGTTAATTTTCCACCTACATATGCTTTACGCCCAATTAATCCGAATAACGTTTGCCCTTCTCGTTTTACGCGGGTTCCTGGTACGAAATTACCAGGACTTTTTTTAATAGATCATTATTTTTTTAATTTTAATGTTTTAGAACTAAAAGTTTTCTTCACATACATGATCTAGCTGGGTCAAGCTTTCGCTCATTGCCCAAGATTCCTCACTGCTGCCTTCTTACGAAGTTTGGACCGTATCTCAATTCCAATGTGGTTGTTCATCTTCACAGACCAACTAAGGATCGTAAGCTTGATATAATTTTACTACACCAACAACTTAATCCTATATAGACTTTTCTCAAACCGATTAAATCTTTTCATATATTAAATAATATTTTGAGGTTAATTTCTATATTTTACTCACCCGTTCACCATTAATTTAAAATGATTAAATCAATTTAATTTGCATGTGTTAAGCTGATCATTAACGTTTATTCTGAGCCAGGATCAAACTCTTTTAAAATTAAGAATATAAATTTTTTATTATAAAGCTTTCTGACTATCCCATTTTTAAACTATTAAATAACGGAAGTTTCAATGCATTAAACTGAATGTACTACCAACTTCTGTAATAAATAACTCTGCTAAAATTTTTTTGTTTAACCTAATATTTTCTTTTTTCATAAAAAAATTAAATAAACTATATTTCCCAGACAATAATTTGATCTGGTTTATATTTTGTTTATAAAATTCTCTTTTTTTTTGTTTACGACTTTGCGTTTTGTAAATTTCTTTTTTCATAACCGATATTAAGATATCATAAATACGGGAATAGGACTTGAACCTATAACTTTAGATCATGAGTCTAATGAGTTAACCTAATTACTCTATCCCGTGAAATTTATACTCCTAGTGGGATTCGAACCCACATTAATGCCACGAAAAGGCATTGTCCTAAGCCTTTAAACGATAGGAGCTATTTTTTTTTACTACCATATTTAGAACGACCCTTTTTTCTTTGATTAACTCCATTTAAATCAAGAAAACCTCTAACAAAACGGTAATTGACCCCAGGCAAATCCTTCGCGCGGCCTCCTCGCACTAATACTAATGAGAGTTCTTGTAATATATGTCCTTCACCAGGAATATGTCCTGTAACAAATTTGCCTGTGCTCAATTGTACTTTTGCAACTTTTCGTTCCGCCGAATTGGGTTTCTTAGGGTTGATTGTAAATACTTTCAAACAAACCCCCTTTTTTTTTGGGGACAGTTTTTTAAGGCGATCGATTTTGATTTTTTTTTCTGTTTAGTTCTTGATATTTTTAATAATTGATTAATTGTAGGCATGATCTAAAGTTAATTAATATTCGATAATTTATAACAAACGAATAAAAAAACGATTTCAAATTTTACAAAAGCAAAGATTGTAAAAAAAATTAGTAAAAATCCATCTGGAGGAGTTACTAAAAATAAAATAAATAATACACTAAATATAAATATTTTGCGATAATATTTAGTTAAAAAATACACTCGTTCTATGCTTAATAAAAATCAAAGTTGGAAAAATATTAGAAAGATTAAAAAACTTAATGAACTAATAAAATAGCGAAAAGTTAATACTCATTTTACATAACTTATAAGACGAAATTCTACAAAAATATTGATTATTGAATCTGTATTTATCTCTCATTTTGTTAAAAATTGTAATATAGAAGGTAGTAAACCTGTATGTATAAACATTAAAATAGCTAAAGAAAATAAAAAAGCTAATTTAATCGAATTTTTAAAAAAGCCACATTGATATATATATCAACTAGAACTATTAAATTTATATAATTGAAACATTACGAAAGGAAAACAAAAAAAAACAGATTTTGAAAAAAACAAAAGACAAATTACATCAAACAAATCCATAACATTCGTTACAATAAATTTTTTTGATGCAAATTTCAAAAACGGATACGTTTCAAAAAATAATATATTGTATATATTAAAACTATTAACTATTAAACATAAACAAAAACTTATAAAAATATAAAATAATCTAAAGCCTAATTCTAGAGAATAAAAATATATAAGGCGTGGGTACATGATTGAGTGTATTAGGATTTGAACCTAAGATCCATAAATTAAAAGTTTATTGCTTTACCAAACTAAGCTATACACTCCAAAATTTAACTATGTGTTTGGAAAGAATCGAACTTTCAATCTTTAAATTCGTAGTTTAACGCTTTATCCTAATTAAGCTACAAACACTTTATGTAAATCAATGAGCAATAATGGATTTGAACCATTAACTTTTTCGGTGTAAACGAAATACTCTACCAATTGAGTTAATTGCCCAAAAAGTCTTCCTGAGTAGGACTCGAACCTACAACCTAATGGTTAACAGCCATACGCTCTACCTTTAAGCTATCAGGAAATA